ACTCGATCGCAGACATTTCTGCAACACCTCTAACAGAGGAACAAATAGTCAATTTGGAAAGAACTTCTTGTCAGCCTCTTTCAGATATGAATCTATCTGATTCAGAAGGGAATAACTTGCATCAGTATCTCAGTTTCAATTCAAACATGGGTTTGATTCACACTCCATGTTCTGAGAAGTATTTACCATCCGGAAAGAGGAAAAAACGGAGTCTTTGTCTAAAGAAATGCGTTGAGAAAGGGCAGATGTATAGAACCTTTCAACGAGATAGTGCTTTTTCAAATCTCTCAAAATGGAATCTGTTCCAAACATATATGCCATGGTTCCTTACTTCGATAGGGTGCAAATATCTCAATTTCACCCTTTTAGATACTCTTTCAGACCCATTGCCGATACTAAGTAGCAGTCAAAAATTTGTATCCATTTTTCATGATATGATGCATGGATCAGATATATCACGGTCAATTCCTCAGAAGATTCTTACACAATGGACTCTGATAAGTGAGATTTCGAGTCAATGTTTACAGAATCTTCTTCTGCCCGAAGAAATGATTCATCGAAATAATGAGTCACCCGTTCCATTGATATGGGCACATCTGAGATCAACAAATGCTCGGGAGTTCCTCTATTCAATCTTTTTCCTTCTTCTTGTTGCTGGATATCTCGTTCGTATACATCTTCTCTTTGTTTCCCGAGCCTCTAGTGAGTTACAGACAGAGTTAGAAAAGATCAAATCTTTGATGATTCCATCATGTATGATGGAATTTCGAAAACTTCTGGATAGGTATCCTACATCTGAACTGAATTCTTTCTGGTTAAAAAATCTCTTTCTAGTTGTTCTGGAACAATTAGGAGATTCTCTGGAAGAAATACGGGGTTCTGCTTCTGGTGGCAACATGCTATTGGGTGGTGGTCCCGCTTATGGGGTCAAATCAATACGTTCTAAGAATAAATATTGGAAGATCAATCTCATCGATCTTGTAAGTATCATACCAAATCCCATCAATCGAATCATTTTTTCGAGAAATACGAGACATCTAAGTCGTACAAGTAAAGAGATCTATTCATTGATAAGAAAAAGAAAAAACGTGAACGGTGATTGGATTGATGAGAAAATCGAATTCTGGGTCGCGAACAGTGATTCGATTGATGATGAAGAAAGAGAATTCTTGGTTCAGTTCTCCACCTTAACGACAGAAAAAGGGATTGATCAAATTCTATTGAGTCTGACTCATAGTGATCATTTATCAAAGAATGACTCTGGTTATCAAATGATTGAACAACCGGGATCAATTTCCTTACGATACTTAGTTGACATTCATCAAAAGGATCTAATGAATTATGAGTTCAATAGATCCTGTTTAGCAGAAAGACGGATATTCCTTGCTCATTATCAGACAATCACTTATTCACAAACCTCGTGTGGGGCTAATAGTTTTCATTCCCCATCTCCTCATGGAAAACCCTTTTCGCTCCGCTTAGCCCTATCCCCTTCTAGAGGTATTTTAGTGATAGGTTCTATAGGAACTGGACGATCCTGTTTGGTCAAATACCTAGCGACAAACTCCTATGTTCCTTTCATTACGGTATTTCCGAACAAGTTCCTGGACGACAAGCTTAAAGGTTATCTTATTGATGATATCGATATTGATGATAGTGACGATATTGATGATAGTGACGATATTGATGATAGTGATGGTATTGATGATAGTGATGATGACCTTGATATTGATATGGAGCTGCTAACTATGACGAATGTGCTAACTATGTATATGACGCCGAAAATAGACCGATTTGAGATCACCCTTCAATTCGAATTAGCAAAAGCAATGTCTCCTTGCATAATATGGATTCCAAACATTCATGATCTGCATGTGAATGAGTCGAATTACTTATCCCTCGGTCTATTAGAGAACTATCTCTCCAGTGAAAGATGTTCCACTGGAAAGATTCTTGTTATTGCTTCGACTCATATTCCCCAAAAAGTGGATCCCGCTCTAATAGCTCCGAATAAATTAAATACATGCATTAAGATACGAAGGCTTCTTCTTCCACAACAACGAAAGCACTTTTTCATTCTTTCATATACTAGGGGATTTCACTTGGAAAAGAAGATGTTCCATACTACTGGATTCGGGTCCATAACCATGGGTTCCAATGCACGAGATCTTGTAGCACTTATCAATGAGGCCCTATCAATTAGTATTACACAGAAGAAATCCATTATAGAAACTAATACAATTAGATCAGCTCTTCATAGAAAAACTTGGCATTTTCGATCCCAGATAAGATCAGTTCAGGATCATGGGATCCTTTTCTATCAGATAGGAAGGGCTGTTGCACAAAATGTACTTCTAAGTAATTGCCCCATAGATCCTATATCTATCTATATGAAGAAGAAATCATGTAAGGGAGGGGATTCTTATTTGTACAAATGGTACTTCGAACTTGGAACGAGCATGAAGAAATTAACGATACTTCTTTATCTTTTGAGTTGTTC